ATTTTGAAAATAAATGTTTAAATGTCCTTCAAAAGTAAGTAAATAAATGCGAAACATATAAAAGGCGGTTAATCCTGCCGTAGAATAAGCTATTATTGCAAAAATAGGTGAATACAACCAACTATCATTAAGAATTTCATCTTTGGACCAAAAACAAGCAAGAGGTGGAATACCACAAAGAGACAGTGTACCTAATAAAAAAGAAATTTTTGTAATTGGTACATGTTTTCTTAAACCTCCCATAAGAACCATATTCTGACTTTTATCTGGAGAATATCCAACAATAGCTTCCATCGAATGAATAATAGATCCAGATCCTAAAAACAACAATGCTTTCGAATAAGCATGAGTAATCAAATGAAATAAAGCAGCTCGATACGAACCCATACCTAAAGCTAACATCATATAACCCAATTGAGACATTGTAGAATAAGCTAAACCTCTCTTAATATCTTTTTGAGCAAGAGCTAAAGTAGCTCCTAAAAATAATGTTATTATACCTATCAAAGATATTATATTTAATATATAAGGTATAACTTTGAAAAGAGGAAGAAGCCTAGCTACAAGAAAAATTCCTGCTGCTACCATGGTAGCAGCATGTATAAGAGCTGAAATAGGGGTAGGCCCTTCCATGGCATCGGGTAACCAAACATGAAGGGGAAATTGAGCAGATTTAGCAACTGCGCCAGCAAATAATAGGAAAGCACAGAAAGTAACAAATAAAGGATTAACTTCATTATTATAAACCAAATTATTGAATATTTCAAACAAATCCCGAAATTCAAAACTACCTGTTATCCAATAAAAACCTAAAATTCCTAATAATAACCCAAAATCTCCAACACGATTAGTTACAAACGCTTTCTGACAAGCATTCGCCGCACTGGGTCGGGTGAACCAAAAACCTATTAATAGATAAGAACACATTCCAACCAATTCCCAAAAAATATAAATTTGTATTAAATTAGAACTAGTAACTAATCCCAACATTGAAGTATTGAAAAAACTCATATAAGCAAAAAATCTCACGTATCCTCGATCATGAGACATATAATTATCACTATAAATAAGAACCATAACCCCAACACTAGTGATTAATATTGACATAATAGAAGTAAGTGGGTCAATTAAGGAGCCGAACTCTAAAGAAAAATCATTATTGATGGTCCAAGACCATACATATTGATAGACAGAATTGTTATTTAGTTGCTGAATAAAGAAATGGGCTGAAAAAATCATAACTATACTTAATAATAAAACACTCGGAAAAGCCCACATACGGCGAAGATTTTTAGTTGCCGTTGGAAAAAGTAGAAGTCCTGCTCCTATTAACATAGGAACTGGAAGGGGAATGAACGGTATGATCCATGAATATTGATATGTATATTCCATATAAAAATAAATAAAAAAATTATCTTAATTAATTGTTTCTGATTCACCAGTTCTTATTTCTTTTCTTTTGAAAGCGGTCGATTAATAAAAAAATTAAGATATATAAAATACAACTTAAATAGAATTTCATTTTCCAACCTTAATTATTCGGAATCTTTCCAAACTACTTCAAATATTTCAAATGAAGATGAAGAATTAGGGTTAGTCAAATGATATAAACAAGTTACGAGCGAAAAATAAATATGTACTTTAATTTATTATTAGTTTATTATTAGTTTATTATTAATTATTATTAGTTTATTATTAATATTGAATTGTTAATATGAAATTTTATGAAGATAAAAACGAAAAATGGCAATTTCGATCTAATTATTACGTAATACAATAATTTATTTATATCTATAGAGCAAGGCTAAATAATGACAACAAAAAGGTAGTTAATAGGAATCATAGGGCCCATAACTTGACTCATAAAACCTATTTATTGCAGTTTGGTTCGGTTATTCCCAATCATTAACGAATTTTTTTAGAACTAATGTCTTCGATTCCAATAAAAACTATTTATAAGAAATGCTTTGCTATCCTAAACTTTTTTTATCTAAAATAAAAACGGAGGGGCAAAAAAAAATGGCTTTTATTTTAGTTTTAGAAAGTGTTTTGTATATTTTAATCAATTAACTACATAGGACCATTCGAATTTAAAAATTAAAATTAAATGTCCTCTTTCTTCGAACTTGACCCATTTTTTTATTTTTTTAATTTAATATAATAAAAAAATAAAAATTATTACAGTTTTTTTTTTATTAATCTTAAGCGGAAGAGGAATTGAGTTTTTAAACCTTTCCATGTATTTTATTCCATGTAAGAATGTAACATGACAAAAATAGAAAGTAAAGACCCCCAACCCCTTTTGTTTGTATTTTTTATTTTATCAACTTCAATCTATTCTATTTGGCATAGTAGATCGTATTGTTCTTAGTAATATTTGTAATATTTTAAACAATTTTTCCAAACACCAAGGGAATGCAATTTCTAGAATAGTTAGCTAGAGATATAGTAAAGAACAATTGATTTTGAACACTAGATGTCTTTCACATCCAACCGATGAACCGATTATAATTTTAAAATGGCAGTTCCAAAAAAGCGTACCTCTAGTTCCAAAAAACGTATTCGTAAAAATCTTTGGAAAAAGAAAGGATATTGGGCAGCATTGAAAGCTTTTTCATTAGCGAAATCTCTTTCTACCGGTAACTCAAAAAGTTTTTTTTGTGTGACAAATAAATAATTAAACAATAGACTAAATAATATGAATAGGTCTAATTCAAAAAAATGATTCTAATTTTTGTTAGATTTTTTTTTGTAAAATTTCCAAGTTATCAAGAATATAAATAATATTAATCTAATAATAATAGATTATTATCTAAATTAATATTTCATTTGTTATTAAAACAAAATGAATTCCATTCTCTAATAGCAATAACAATATAAAATGGAATTCATTTTGTTATTTTTTAGTTCGAGCCATGACAAAATTATCTCGTTACAAATGTTGCTTTTATTTTCAGGAGACCATAAATAAAGTAATAAAAAAGTAATAAACTAAAAAATGAAAAATCCCGTTGTTAGTTAACTGAAAAAAAGGATACTCTAAAATAAAAATAACTAATAAACAAAAGATAAGATTATTAATATTATTAAAGAAAACGTTTAGATTAAATGCCTGATTTTGAAACAAATTTTTAGTCATCAATTTGAATGTTTCCTAAAAAAATATTGAATTAACCCTCCCAATCTCGACGATTGAATAAAAATAGGTTATTATGATTTTGAATAAGCCGCTATGGTGAAATCGGTAGACACGCTGCTCTTAGGAAGCAGTGCTAGAGCATCTCGGTTCGAGTCCGAGTAGCGGCATGGCTTTTTCTAAAAGAGTAAGCCCTATAATGAATTCAATTCCCTATTTCAATTCCTATAATTGAGAATCCCTTTAATAAATTTTATGATAGTTTCAACTTTAGAGCGTATATTAACTCATATATCCTTTTCGATCATTTCAATTGTAATTACAATTCATTTGATAACTTTATTTGTCGATGAAATCGTAGGACTATATGATTCATCAGAAAAGGGCATGATAGCTACTTTTTTCTGCATAACAGGATTATTAGTTATTCGTTGGATTTATTTTGGGCATTTACCATTAAGCAATTTATATGAATCATTAATTTTTCTGTCGTGGGGTTTTTCCATTATTCATATGATTCCGTATTTTAAAAAACATAAAAACCATTTAAGCGCAATAACGGCGCCAAGTGTTATGTTTACCCAGGGTTTCGCTACTTCAGGTCTTTTAAATGAAATGCATCAATCTGCAATATTAGTACCGGCTCTCCAATCACATTGGTTAATGATGCACGTAAGTATGATGGTGTTGAGCTATGCAGCTCTTTTGTGTGGATCATTATTATCACTAGCTCTTCTAGTCATTACATTTCGAGAATCCATAAGGATTTTTAGTAAAAGCAAAAATTTGTTAACTGAGCAATTTGCCTTTGGTGAGATTCAATACGTGAATGAAAGAAACAATGTGTTAAAAAACACTTCTTTGATTTCTTCTCAGAATTATTACAGATATCAATTAATTCAACAATTGGATCGATGGAGTTATCGTATTATTAGTTTAGGATTTATCCTTTTAACCATAGGTATTCTTTCGGGAGCAGTATGGGCTAATGAAGCATGGGGATCCTATTGGAATTGGGATCCAAAAGAAACTTGGGCATTTATTACTTGGACCATATTTGCGATTTATTTACATATCCGAACAAATAAAAATTATGAAACTGAAAATTCTGCAATTGTGGCCTCAATGGGCTTTCTTATAATTTGGATATGTTATTTTGGGGTTAATCTATTAGGAATAGGGTTACATAGTTATGGTTCATTTACATTACCATCTAATTGAATCTAATTGAATTTCTAATTGAATTTAAAGTACTTGACAACGAAAAGCCTAGGGCAGCATACATTATGAAACCCTTATATCAACCATCAAGAACCATTTGAATCATTCTATTTCCATTACTTGATTCAAATGGTTCTCAAAATGTCAAAATATCTGGTTATATTTTTATAATAGAATTCCAATTTTTTTATTTAACTTAAAAGCTGAAAAAGACTTTTTTTGGACAATGAACGATTTTTAAAATCATCGTATTTTTTTTATTGACAAAAACTATCTATAAAAAAAATTTGATAGAATAGCTTCGACCTTCTCAACTGATAATGAGAAAACGAAATCGGGATAAATACCAATACCTATTACCGGTAAAAGGATCGAAATCGAAATAAATAACTCGCGCGGTCCAGAATCAAAAAAATAAGAGTTTTTGGGGACATTAAAAAGCTTGTATCCATAGAACATCTGGCGTAACATAGATAATGAATAAATAGGAGTTAATATCATTCCAATTGCCATTACAAAAGTAATTAAGATTTTTGTTATTAAAAGATATTTTTGGCTAGTAAGTATTCCAAAAAAAACTACCAATTCGGCAACAAAACCGCTCATGCCCGGTAATGCAAGCGAAGCCATTGATAAGATACTGAAAGTCGTGAATATTTTTGGAATTGAGACGGCCATTCCGCCCATTTCGTCGAGGTAAACAAGTCGTATTCTATCATAACTCGTTCCGGCCAAGAAAAAAAGTGCAGCGCCAATAAATCCGTGAGAAATTATTTGTAAAATGGCCCCGTTGAGCCCTGTATCGCTTATAGAACCAATTCCTATAATTATGAAACCCATATGAGATACAGAAGAATAGGCTATTCGTTTTTTTAAATTACGCTGACCCGGAGATGTTAAAGCTGCATAGATAATTTGAATTGTGCCTACTATCATCAACCAGGGAGAAAATATAGAATGGGCATGGGGTAATAATTCCATATTGATCCGAACCAACCCATATGCTCCCATTTTTAATAAGATTCCGGCTAAAAGCATACAAGTACTATAATGTGCCTCTCCATGGGTGTCTGGTAACCATGTGTGTAGGGGTATGATCGGTGATTTGACAGCAAAAGCAATAAGAAATCCAATATAAAATATTATTTCCAGTGCTACAGGATACGATTGATTAGCTGATGTTTCAAAATTTAATGTCGGTTCATTGGAGCCGTATAAACCAATACCCAGAACTCCTATTAATAAAAAAACGGAACCTCCAGCAGTGTACAAAATAAATTTTGTAGCTGAATACAAACGTTTCTTTCCACCCCACATGGATAGAAGTAGATAAACGGGAATTAATTCTAACTCCCACATGATGAAAAAAAGTAAAAGGTCTTGAGAAGAAAATAGTCCTATTTGACCACTATACATTGCTAACATTAGGAAATGGAATAGTCGTGAATCTCGAGTAACGGGCCAAGCCGCTAAAGTAGCTAAAGTTGTGATAAAGCCTGTCAGTAAAATGGGTCCTATAGAAATTCCATCTATTCCCAATCTCCAGTAAAAATCAAAATAATTGATCCATTTATAATTCTCCGTTAGTTGCATTAACGGATCATCCAATTGGAAACGATAACCGAATGCATAGGTTGTTAGAAGGAGTTCTACTATGCATATACATATAGTATACCACCTTATTACCTTATTTCCTCTATGAGGAAGAAAGAAAATTAAGGAACCCGCGGATATTGGCAAAACTACAACTAGCGTTAACCAAGGAAAATTATTCATAGTAAAAACAAAATAAACTTGGACCAGAAAAACCCGTGCTCGAAATAAATATATTTTCGAGCGCGGGTTTTTGTCGGTAAAGGTAAAAAAATCAAATGTATTCGAGTAGGGTTTTCTGAAACGTATTAATAAGCTAGACCCATACTTCGAGTTGTTTCATGCCATAAATAAACGCGAACACTCAAGAAATCCGTTGGACAGGCAGATTCACATCTCTTACAACCGACACAGTCCTCTGTTCTTGGAGCAGAAGCTATTTGCTTAGCTTTACATCCGTCCCAAGGTATCATTTCTAATACATCAGTTGGGCAGGCTCGCACACATTGAGTACACCCTATACACGTATCATAAATCTTTACTGAATGTGACATTGGATCTATAAATTTTTAAACGTCAGAAATTTTCGATCTAGTAAACTTGTAAATGAATCATATATTTAGACACCAGATGAATCAATAATTTACCAGAAATTTGGAAGCAATCTACTTCTGGATCGACTCATACGATAGAACCAAGATACTTTGATTTCTTACATTTTCTAAAATATGGATTAGATTTAATGTATGGTCATGTTAATTAGAATTTATGAATATTGTAATTTCTATGATTAATACTACACTACTTATTCAACAAATTCGATTGATTGATACGAGTTGATTTTCTGTTACGATAAATTGACGAAACAATGGCCAGTCCAATAGCTGCTTCAGCGGCGGCAATAGCTATAACAAAAATTGAGAAAATATTTCCTTTTAATTGCCGGCTATCAAAAAAATCAGAAAATGTTACGAAATTTATATTAACCGCATTCAGTATAAGTTCAAGACACATAAGGGCTCTAACCATATTTCGGCTTGTGATCAATCCATAGATACCGATAGAAAATAAGTAGGCACTCAAAACAAGTACATGCTCGAGCATCATTGACTAACTCCTTATCAATTTTGATTCATTTCAATATGAACTGAATAACAATTCAACAGATTCAATTGACTAGAATATAAAGTGCGGAACAAAGAAATATATTGTATTGGTAATAGATTAAATAAAAGAGTTTTTATTTTGACTTTTAGACATAACCAATTTTAAAACCAATTTTAAAATGGAAGATAAAAAAATGTAATAACACAGAACAGAGTTGAATTTTGATTACTGTTGGAAATTCTAGAAATTTATTACTGGCGCGCTACCGCAATTGCGCCTATTAAAGCGACTAAAAGAATTATCGAAATGAATTCAAATGGAAGAAAAAAATCTGTTGATAAATGAATTCCAATTTGTTGACTATTACTTATCAAATCTTGCTCTATAATCTGGTTTGATCTTGCAGTCCAAATAATCCCGTACCATGACGTATCCGTAATACTAATCATTAGTAAAACAAAAATACTTGTACAAACTGGTAAAGTAATCCCATCCCCAACAGTCCAAAGATTAAAATCTTTGTAATCTTCTGAACCATTCATAAACATCACAGCAAATACAATTAAAACATTTATAGCTCCCACGTAAATAAGAAGTTGTGCAGCAGCTACAAAATAGGAGTTTAATAGAATATAAAATAAGGATATACAAACAAGAACCAGCCCCAATGAAAAGGCAGAATAAATGGCGTTGGTAAATAATACCACACCTATACCGCCTAGTATAAGACCCAATCCCAGAAAGACTAAAAGAAAGTCATGTATTGGTCCAGGCAAATCCATTATATGTAAAATAAGAGATAAATAAATCTAAATGTTTTTCATGACTTTATTGAGACCCGATCAGAAATTTTTTTTAATAATTTTTCAAAAATTCCTAATTAAATCCTAAGAGATAGGACTAAATGTAGGTACAATTATTGGGCTAATTTTATTCTTTATCTGAAGGAATAGGTCTAATCCGAAATTTTTTATTTCGAAATATATACAGATATATTAATTAATAGATTTTCAATCAAAATAAAGATTCGCTTCTTATCAACCAATTAATAGTTGGAATTTCATTTCTAGTTATTGACCAAACAAAACAAAAGAACCTTTATTTCTTTTAAATAAATAAATAAAAACCGAACCTTAGTATTGTTAAAGTAATTGGAATTTATTCTTGAATCAAGAGATTTACTTATTTTTTATTTGAGGTGAATTAAAAATTGTTCGAATTGTATAATCGTCAACTACTGACATTGGTAAACGACCTAAAGCAATTTGATTATAATTTAATTCGTGACGATCATAAGTAGAAAGTTCATATTCTTCAGTCATTGATAAACAATTTGTTGGACAATACTCAACACAATTACCACAAAATATACAGATTCCGAAATCAATACTGTAATTTAGTAATCGTTTCTTTCGAATATCTGTTTCTAATTTCCAATCAACAACGGGTAGATCTATAGGACATACACGAACACATACTTCACAAGCAATACATTTATCAAATTCAAAATGAATTCGACCACGGAAACGTTCCGCGGTGATTAATTTTTCATACGGATATTGAATAGTTACGGGTAAACGATTTGCGTGAGATAAAGTAATCATGAAACCTTGACCGATGTACCTTGCAGCCCGTACTGTTTGTTGACCATAATTCATGAACCCAGTTACCATAGAAAACATATCGTGAATATATATATGAATAATTTTATGTTTGTTTATTTCTCTTGTTTGAGACAAATTGTGAATATAGAATATTCCTTTACAGCGAAAAGAGTTGAGAAGAAGTTGTTAATAATAGATTACCGAGAGAGATCGGTAAAAGAAATTTCCATCCAAGATTTAATAGTTGGTCCATTCTTAGCCTCGGCAAAGTCCATCTTGTTGTGATAGGAATGAACAAGAACAAATAAGTTTTAGTTAATGTAATAAAGATACCAATCGTCGCTTCAAAGACTCCACCTAATTTATTTATTTCAAAAAACTCAGAAACATATATGTCTGGAATAGATATATTCCAGCCTCCCAAGTAAAGAACTGTTACAAATAATGAAGAAACTAATAGGTTTAGATAAGAAGCAACATAAAATAAACCAAATTTTATACCCGAGTATTCGGTTTGATAACCTGCTACTAATTCTTCTTCTGCTTCTGGTAAATCAAAAGGTAATCTCTCACATTCTGCTAGGGAAGAGATGAGAAAAATGATAAACCCTATAGGCTGACGCCATAAATTCCACCCCCCAAAACCATATTTTGATTGCGCCTCAACTATATCAATTGTACTTGAACTGTTAGATAATCATAGTCGGTGATACCATCACTGTTATCATCGCTATTACAGAACCGTACATGAGATTTTCATCTCATACGGCTCCTTAAAGGCCATAAATAAATCTAAGGACCGGGTAAGTATTATTTTATCTTGATACATTTGTAGGATGGATAAGGTCAAATCTTATTGGACGGTCCAAAATTAGACCAATAGAATTCTGTCTGTTATAATTATTAGTTTTAAATAATTGTTATTTTAATAATTAAATAAATTAATAATAAAATAAAAAAAAAAACAAAGTACTTCTGAATTGATCTCACCCCTTCTTTAAAAAATTTCAATTTTTCTTTGTTGAGTAATAACTTAATTCTTCAATAAAATACTTCTTGTAGAAATATAACTAACATAATTAACCCTTCGTTTTTACTTATGAAAAAAAAATTCCATATTAATTCATGAATTATGATATATATTCTATATATATATGAATATAGAATATGAATATGGAAAAGGATAAAAAAGATATATTTTTTTATTGGAATTGGGTTTCTTTCTCTTTTTTTTTTTTTTTTCGTTCCTATTCTTCTTTCTATTTCTTAAAAAAAGAGGGCTTACAAAATAAAGGATTTTTTCGTTCCCAATAGTTATGTATTTCATCGGTGGATAGGAGCATACTCTGGATTGGAATAGTGCCTTGGGGAGTACTTCCTAATAATTTCTACTAACTTTAAGCCCCGATTAGTATTCGTTGTTTGTATATTATGTAAAAAAGCCCTTTTTGGATAATTTACATAATTTCCATTTCCATTACAAATCCGTTACATATCTTGGTGTTTCTAACCATCCACTCGTTTTTGTTCAACCCTCCGTTATGATAATACATGTATGTTAATCCATACAAATGATAGTGAAAAATCAATACGGTGGATTTTTTGAGCCCGCTTCAAGTCAGGATGACTAATCGACCAATCTTGGCTTGGGGTAAACGATTTCTTATGTTTATGTTTATTTTCGCTTAACTCTTTAACTCTTATACATGGAAAATGAGACTCAATATTTTTACTGCGAATTTATATATTTATATATTCTAAATTATATAATATATATATAAGCTGTTTTCTTTCACTCAATATAACTATTTTATTGAATTTTTCAATCCGAATAATGAATAAAAAAAAAATGAAGATCTCTAACCCTACTCAATTCATTCCACCGTTTTCCTCGAAAGGAAGAATAGAGAAAGGTTTATGTCTATATATCAACGAATCGCACGTAGAGATATTGATAACACACATAAAGTTAATGGTATTTCATAACTAATTGATTGAGCAGCAGCTCGTAGACCACCTAAAAAGGAATATTTATTATTTGACCCGTATCCTGACATAAGAAGTCCAATGGGAGCAATACTTGAAATGGCAATCCATAAAAAAACACCAATATTGAGATCCGCTAAAACAAGACGATACCCAAATGGAACTACTAAATAGCTTACTAAAATGGATATAACTGCTATGGATGGACCGATACTGAATAAACGAGTATCCCCTCTAGATGGAAAAAGATTTTCTTTGAAAAGAAGTTTTGTCCCATCTGCTAGAGCTTGAAGAACTCCCAAAGGGCCGGCGTATTCAGGTCCAATACGTTGTTGTATTCCCGCGGATATTTCTCTTTCTAACCATACAATTACCAGTACGCCTATTGTAATTCCCAATACAAGAGTCAAAATAGGAATAAGTAACCATATAATTCCATAGACCCCCTTTAAAAATTCCAATCTAGAAAAAGAATCGATCTCTTGTAATTCTAGTGTATCTAGTGTATCAATTATCATTTCAACGATCAACTTCTCCCATAATGATATCTATACTACCTAGTATTGTCATAATATCAGCCAATTTCATTCTTTTAACTAACTGAGGAAGAATTTGCAAATTGATAAAACCCGGCGGTCGAATTTTCCATCTCCAAGGAAAACCACTCCGATCCCCTATCAGGAAAATCCCTAATTCGCCTTTTGGAGCTTCGACTCGCACATAAAGTTCTTGTTTCGGCAATTCAAATGTAGGAGAAGGTTTTTTACTAATAAAGCGATATTCAAAATCATTCCATTCTGGATTCCTTTCTCTATCAAAGTAGCGGATTTCTAAATTCTCATATGGTCCCCCCGGAATTCCTTCGAGAGCCTGTTGAATAATTTTTACAGATTCCACCATTTCACCAATTCGGACTAGATAACGAGCCAATGAATCCCCTTCTTTTTGCCACTGTACTTCCCAATCAAATTCGTCATAACACTCATACTGATCAACTTTACGAAGGTCCCATTGTATTCCGGACGCTCGCAGCATTGGTCCTGATAAACCCCAGTTTATTACTTCCTCTCGACCAATAATGCCTACCCCCTCGACTCGTTCTAAAAAAATAGGATTGCGTGTAATAAGTTGTTGATATTCAGCAACCCTTATTAAAAAATAATCGCAGAAATCCAAACATTTATCTATCCAGCCATAAGGGAGATCAGCCGCCACCCCTCCGATCCGAAAATAATTATGCATCATTCTCATACCGGTGGCAGCTTCGAATAGATCATATACTAATTCTCTTTCTCTGAAAATATAGAAAAAAGGAGTCTGTGCACCAATATCCGCCATAAAAGGGCCGAGCCATAACAGATGAGAAGCTATACGACTCAACTCCAACATAATTATTCTGATATAGCTGGCTCTTTTAGGTACTTGAATATTTCCCAGCTGTTCCGGCCCATTTACTGTTATTGCTTCTGTGAACATAGTAGCTAAATAATCCCAACGTGTTACATAAGGCAAATATTGTATAATTGTTCGGTTTTCCGCAATTTTTTCCATCCCTCGGTGTAAATAACCCAATATTGGTTCACAGTCAATAACATCTTCACCATCTAGAGTAATGATAAGTCGAAGAACACCATGCATTGATGGATGGTGGGGACCCATACTGACTACCATCAGGTCTTTTCTTGTAGCTGGTATATTCATAGGTTTTTCCTTAATTCACTCTTTCATGAATTGCTGAAAACGAAAAAAAGTTCATTCAAATTCACGATCTAATAAATCAAATAATTCAAAATGCTTCTTCAAATTAACGAGTTTTTGATTCACGAATATCCAACCGATTAATCAATTCTTTATAACCTATTCTATTTTTCTTTGACAAATAAGATAGCAGGCGTTGGCGTTTTCCCAGAATTTTACGTAGACCTCTCTGAGATAAATAGTCTTTTTTGTGTAATTGTAAATGGGAAGTAAGTCTTCGTATCCTATTGGTGAAACTTAATATTTGAAATTCAACAGAACCCCTATTTTCTTCTTTTTCTTCTTGTGAAATAACTGAGATGAATGAATTTTTTACCATAAAACGAACCCCCCTTCTTTTTTTAAGATATTTTAAGATATTTTGATTGATAGATATTTTTATTGATCAGTAATAATAATGGCACTTGTTTTAGTTTGGTATAGAGAATAATCTTAATTTCGGTCTAATTTCGATTTTTATTAAATCAAATTAAATCAATCCTATTTTAATTTCAAAATTTGAAAAGGTATACAGTATACAAAGGTATACAAAAGGATGGTTGTTTTCTATCCTCCAAAACGATAAAAACTTAGTCCTAAAATCAGACGATTTTATTGATTCATTTCTAGATCGAATTGATATGTCATTGAATTAGTATCATGTATCAGAATAGAATGTAAGACATTGAATGTGCGCACCTCTTTGTCGTCATCGACCCGCTGCGTTATGGGAAAGATAGCAAAACTTTACTAGTAATGGATTTTCAATCGCGGATACATATGTATCCTTACCATACCGAAACGACTGCCGTTATTGCTATCAAACCAATACCGATTCATACAAGCTAAATCTTCTAATCGATAATTGGGCCATAGAAATAACTTTAAGTTAATAAGTTTCTTTTTATATCCTTTGTTTTTATCCAAAACTTGACTGTTTACCTTATTACCATTCCCTAATGCTGAATTTTTATGCATATCATTTCTATTCCTAGAATTGAAACAAATTAGAATTCTAAATTCTCTCCGAAGTCTAGGTGATAAAATATTTTCAGGAACAAACAAATCATAATGATTTTTATCTCTATTTCCAGTCATCTTTTTATATTTGGTAATGACTTCATCAGAATTCTTATCAATATGGGTTTTTTCTCTGTATTTTTGATTCATTTTGTGTTTACTTTGATGAACCGATGAAATACCAATGGTTTGATACATAATAAATTGCCCATCATTTTTTATAGATAGACGAATTGGTTCAATAATCAAAATTCCTCTTTTGATGAATTCTGTAAGAGTTAAATTTTTCTCAATTATCAGAATATCAAGACTCATTTCTCCTCTTTGAATAGAGGATATAGTTATTTCTCTTGGATTTATCAGTCTAAGCAGGAGACAATATACTTTGATGTTATTGATTATTTTTTTAGTTAAAATATCATCCCATCGTAATTGAAACTGAAAATACCTGTTTAGTAAGAAATCAAACTCCTCTTTTGTATCATTCTTGTCTTGTTTTTTATTTTTTTGTTTTTTCATCTCCGAGTCCATATAATCTTCTTCAACATCTTTTTCTTGGTTTGAAAGAGCAGATTCAAGGTTTGCTTGGTCCGCTGATTCTTTTTGCTCTTTATTTCGTTTTTTTAATTCAAGAGATTTTTTTTCATTGGAGGATATAAAAAGATCTTTATCAGTAACGTTTTCATTTATATTAGAATCTAAAAGAAGTAATTTTTTTGGTATAACCCACGGTTTAGTTTTATACAAATTATAAAGGATCAAAAATTCGGAGAAGAACCAACGTTCAAGATTTGATATGGGGCGGTTTAATATTTCTTCATTCATTCCCATCCAATCCAATTTTTTTTTTTGATTAGATAAATAGATTTCTTGATCTTGATGAATTGTGAGATCAAAAAAATTTTGCTTATTCATTTTATCAATTATTGGATAATCATTAAGTTTATCCTTAGTACATTTTTTATTACTGTTTGGGTCAGTATCAATATTGATCCAAGCTTCAATATTGATTTTCTTTCTAAGACAAAAATGGATAATTCTCCAATCAAAATATTTTCTATCCAGATTTTTATCCATATCTGTAATATCATGTTGTACTCGATCATTATTGATAGGGATAATAGGAATACCTTCCATCATATAAAAAGATTTGAGTTTATTTGTGTTGGAGTTCGAAAAAACTTCTTGGTTCTTTTTTACGTGTAATGACAATTCATAAATTGACGAGTACTTCGTATTTTCAGAATTAATAGATTTATATGCTAACCGATCATATTTATATTGTTTTTTAAAATTCTCTTTTTCATTCAGTAATGAAGCCTTTTCAAAATTTTTTAGTTTTTCGTAGTGAATAAATTTCGTTTTTTTAGATGAGTTACTTAAATCCTTATTTTTATTCATATAATGGTGGTTGAATCTATTTCGCCATTTTTGTGGTACTAGTCTAGACCATCTAATGTGAGATATATCATATTGATAATGATTCCTTAACCAATTTGTCCATTGATTTATTCCAGAATTCTGACAATTCTTATGTCTTAATTGAGAAAGAAAAAGTTCTTGTGTTCCAACAAAATAACTCCTTATTTCATTCTTAATAAAAGGAGCTGCTCCATTATATTGCAAGACAGATTTTAACTTATAAAAATCCAAATTGACAAATTGGGTTTGTGAGAGTTTGTAAAATACATAGGCTTGTGAAAAGTAGGATAAGTCACAAAAAGTATTTGAATTTTTTTTACTAATATTAGTATTATATAGTGTCTTTTTTATAGTCAAAATAAAATGAATTAAACTTTGATTTTTTTTATCCATTTTTTCTTGATTTGTTTCATTATTGGTAATGTATTTATTAAAATTTTTTTTTATTGAGTCACGAAATGGTTGTGTATTGATCCTAGGAATATTAATGATCCACAGAAAGATATCTATGTATATCCTTTCAATGAAAAATTTTATAAAATAATGTGATTTGCGTATTAGTCGAGCATTTTTTCTTTTTAATATCTGCCAAATATTTTTTTGTGCTTTCAACCCTTTATTATCATCACTTATTTTGTTAAAACTAATATTTCGATCCGGAATTCTAAATCCGCCCTTTTTTTCATTTGTAATTTTTTCTATTTGATTTATGACCGTGTTTGTTCTATCAGTTAGATCCTGCATTTTTTTTTCTGTCAACGAATAATTTGTCCAATTCCGAGGTATAGTTTCAATGGACGATGGTATAGTTTCAATGGATGATTCAGAAATCATCAGATTACTTATTATCAAATCTTTTTTAGTTTTATTCAATTCATATACTTTTCTTTTTCTCAATCCAAATAATAGAATTGGATTTATTTTTGATAGTTCTTTTTTTATTTCTTTTAAAAAAAGAATCCTTTTAATGATCCATTTTTTTATTTCTTTTGAAACATTTAGAAACAATTTTGTTTTTTCTTGAAAAATTTTTAGAATTAGAAAACATTTCTTTTTCAATTTTCTAATTTTTCTTTTGAGTTCTTTAAAAATGGGTTCAAAAAATGATTCGTGTTTTCTGGAAGAATCAAAAGGGAATTCTGCTTCCATTCCAAAAATTGTTAAAAAACACGAATCTTTTTTTGAATCTTTCTTTTTCATTGGATCGTTATAAGGGGCTCGTGGATTCGATCTATGCCAAGGTTTCAGACGAAAAGGAAATAGGATCTTAATCTGAATACCGTCTGTTAACCAATCTTTTGGAAATTCTTTTTCTGATAATTGAACGCCATTATAGGTGCATTTAACATGAATTTCTCGATTCCAATCCTTAAAATCTTCGGACCATTCAGGAAATTGAAATAATAGCATACGGGCGATATTTTTAAATATTATCAATGAAGGCAATATAATATATTTTCTAAGAATCGATTGGGTTATTAATAAAAAACCTCTTATTACTTGAGCAAGTAAAATACTATCCCAGGCTTCCGCTATTTCTATACGTGCTTTCTCCTTTCTTTTGGCTTCTTCTTTTTTATCTTCTTCCTTTTTTTTCTCACTTTCTTCTGTGGTTTTCTCTTTAGAATCCGAAATTTTGAGTTCTGTGTTTGTCCACATACCATTTCTAAAAATTCGGTTTATACGTTCGGAAATATCAAAAGAAAAAAAAGGGGATTTGTTTATTCGGTCCAAAAAGAGGGGGGAATGCACGTCTGCCTCAAAGAATTTCCAAGTAACTATTTTACGTCTTTGAGCACGTACAGAGCCTTTGATTAGGTCTCGACGAAAATCTGGTTGTTGTGAATAACGTATCAAAGCAACTTCGTCTGGTTCATCAGTATCATCAGTTTCTTGGGTATTACTATAAGTATCAGTATTCTCTTGGTTATCAGTAAAAATAATTACACTTTTGTCTTTTCTTGAGCGAATCTGCATATTCTCTATCTCACCCTCCTCTCGTTCTTCCTCGTCTAGTTCCCAATCAGCAATTAATTTGTATGGCCAGTAAGGGATTTTTTTATGTATTTCTGTTAATGCAATAGATTTTTTTTTTATCGTTTTCTCGTTTGGAAGAGTTCTATCTGCATCAAATAAAAATTTTAAAACTTTTATTCTATCTTCTGAATCAATTCTTACTTGTTCATGTTTAGGAACTATAAAAGGTCTTTGAAAATTTAAACTTGATGTTGATTTTACAGCAAATTCATTGATTAAGTTCAATAAATAATCCATTTGCTTTGCGCATGCTTTTGTATCAAATGAATTTGGTTTCTGTTCAAATTCTAGGCGATTAATAATAAAAAGGATACTATGAATCTTATTTATCAAAAACTTTTCTATAGAATTTTTTCGAGAAATTTCCTTTTTAATTGAAAGTGAAAACAATTTTTTGATTCGTCCACGATAGGGTCCATTTATGAAAGGATCATATAGTTGGGGTAAATATTCTTTTTTAGTCTTATCATTACACAACCGAGTTCTTTTTTCGAGTACATTCAGAACAACGGATTCGTTAATGAGAGTTTGAGCTAAATTTTTATCGAGAGTTTTTACTCTATTTATAAAAAGTTTGCTTATATTTTTCTGTTTATGTTCATTGTTATAACTCCACTGGTTAAAAAATTCATTAGAG